CCTCTCCCGCGGGTCGAGACTCACTTTGTTCTCCTCTCCCGCTGGTCGAGTGCTCCGCACCTTGACTAATGGGCGCGTCATACAACGCCGGTTCAAGCGCGCGCAGAAAGTTGCGTGACCCATTAGTCACCCTCCTACCCGGCTCATTACGCTTTCTTTTCTTCCGAAGCAACTTCATCAAAGCCAACACTGCAGAGGGCATCAGGATGCGGGAGTCTGAAATGGAAAGATAGACTAATAAAAGAAAACGAGGCGCGAAGCGGGCAAGGTCATTCTTGGCGCTTTGACTGACGGTGGTGCGCAGGAAGACCGTTCACCCGTAGGCCCACTCAATCAACCAGACGCCTTGTACCTTTCTATAGGTCTATTATCCCTCGGTAGGGCAATGACGAAGTGGCCAGTCTGATTCTGGCTTGATTCGGAATCCGTCCTTCTTCCTTCCTGAACAGGTTGAACCTCCTTCCGGTCGGGTAGGAATACGTAGCAATTGATTCTTCTTATTGGATATATATACATTAGGGGCTTGCCGGATTATCCGTCCAATAGAGAGATCAGAGTGGTGAGTCGAAGCTTGCTTCAATTGAAAAAGTGGCGCCAAAAAGGAGCATGACACTAGAATTGAGTGTAAAAAATCTGTTTTCACAGTAGTGAGAGTCTAGATCCCCTGTGAGATGAGTGATCTTTTGACCCTTCTCTAGACCCCGTGATGAGACGAGCAAAGCTACACCCTCGCTGAGTCTAAAGAAATTCAGTTGAGTGTGAAACAATTGTATCAGTAGTCTTCCAGCCTTATAGAAATGTAGTTATAGCTTTTGAACAATTCTTCTTCCTTCCGGGAATCAAATCAGACAACCAATCCTGGCTTTCATCATCAATTAGAGCCTCCGTCTCCTTCATAGCTGTTGGATCTTGTTTGCGCTCAAAGAAGTCCCAAAAACTGCACAACGGACGCCGGCCGAAATCTTGATTCCCAGCTATATCCATGGAGCCCGTCCTGAAGACCTTTTCGTCGGGTTGACTCAAAATGTGAGTTTGAGTACTGACCAGCTTACTGATAATACAGGAGATCAAAAAAGAGAGTTTTCGGAAGAGGTGAATTAGACCACAGCTTGCTGGACGAGACGAATGGAAGGCATAAGAAAAGGTTGCACAGGATCAAGGGTTCACTCCCTGGGACGAGTTCAGGTGAAAGCTCTTCATCTCTTCCCTTTTCACTCTTCATACCCCATCCTTTTGGTCCTGCCGATTTTGTGTAGTCTATGGGGCAGGTTCTGTTCTGTCTATTCAGTTATCATGGGAAAGATGAGAATCGCCACGGCGCGTAATCGCCATATAACAAGTCGAGAAAGGGGCGCCTGCCTGATCCTTATATCGGCGCTATGCTATAGAATCCTTTCCCATTTTGGGTGGTCTTCAATCATCAAGTCTTTTGCTAGCTCATTCCTCCCATTGCATGGAAGAGATTGCACTCATGTCCAACGGCGAAAAGCGTAGTTCCTCTCATATGGGCGTATATAGGGAGTCATCATACTTGATAAGGAAAGAAAGATTTGGTGAAAAAAGAAGCTCTTCGAGTCTTCATATTCGTCTCGCCTCTTTGCCTTTCAGGCGAGACTTCATTGGATAAGGGTCTATTATCAAGGGTGCTCTTGATTGTAGTGTTCTTGGTAGCCTTGTTTGATGCCGCTGGAGGCTGCAATGCCGTTGACTACTTCATGAATTCCTTCTTTGAGGTCTTTCATTTAGTGCCGGGCTTTCATTGGTATATAAGAAAATGGGGTACGCATTCTTGAGTTGGGTCATTGTCGGGCATTACTACACCTCCGGTCCTGTCGATCGCCTAATATTCAGTCAGAGTCACTTATCCGGTCTGGTCTGTCATTAGGACATCGTTCTCACCTGCTTTCGATCAGACCACGGTGAGGTGACAGCTGATCCTGCGTTGGGGCCTCTTGCGAGGAAGTGCTGACTCCTATTGACTGACTCCCATGAGCCTCCATGGCCTGTACATATTCATACAACCTATCCACTTGATAGCTGGGTTCTTTTCTTGTACTTTGACAATAGAAACATAGCCCTTTTCCTTTCTCCTTGTTTGGAGGGCTAATCAATGACTATATACTGCTGTTGAGTCGGCCTCCGTTCTTTCAGCAGTGCTTTCCCATGGGAGCTTGAGCTCTTTCTTTTCATTTCTCCTCTTGTGCCGTGAGTCAAGCAGATCGGGAAAGCATGCTTGACTACTGGCGGGGTCGAGCAGCATCTGTCATAATTGAAAGAAATGTCAGTCAAAGCCCTTGCGCCAACCCCCAAGCCTTCAAAGCCTCCTCCCTTCGGGGTACTCACTTGCTCCTGAGAGTCAGAAGAGGGAAAGAAGGCGACGAAGGAAAGCAGTTATCCGAAAGTGACACACAAGAGGGACCAGAAGAAAGCGTAGAGATGCGCGCGCCAATAGAGCCCTCATCACGATGACTTTTGACGGCTGAACTTTCCGGTGGTGAATCTGAGCTGGTAGAGGTCCTCGCTACAAGGCTCTTGCGCCTAGTTGATAATCAATATCAAAAAAAATGACAGGGATTTTGACTTGACACGGAGAACTCGGGCAGATAGTCTGTCTTGACACTCTCCTTTTTGCGCGCACATACTTCTTCCTTTTCTCTTCAGTAGTAGGTCTACTGCTCATATCACCGTCCACTCTGACTTCTTATCTTCGTAGTGCCGTCTTCTATGAGCCGAGCCGACTAGGCGCCGCGCACAAATCAAGCGCGTAGTAAGGGAAGCAATTCTCCAATTTGATCGTTTAGAAACCGCCCGCAAAGTAGCATTCTTGCCGTATCCTGCCTGGTCCTGCCCGCTGGAGTGATTGGAGCGAGCGAGGGAGTGGCGGGCAGGCACTTCTCTGCCAGTTCCTCAGGAAGAAGCCATATACTACCTCTGCTCGATGCTCATATGCTATTCTGATGAACCCCCGGCATCCATAACCGATCTAGGTTAGCACATCTGCCTGGCCCACAAGCATTCGACCAGCAGACGTTCCTATGATATGTGAGATGAGGCGGTTCATTCTCGTTCACCGGCAGGCGACTCTAGCCCCGCAGGTGATCGCTGGGAGCTCAATGTCATTGCCAATTGGACTCCTTTCGGTGACTAAGGAAGGGCCTGCCAACCAGGTGATTGAAAATGATGGGGAGAAGTGAGAAATGACTGATTTGACCCTTGACGCACGTAGGCATACATACTCAAAGAAAAGCATCAGGAGAGGTGTAAGCTGCCAGAGATCACTACTCGAATTGGATTCACTTTTGGTCAGGTTCAATTCCGCCCCCCTCCTACGTCAAAAACATGAGACCAAAACTTGTTGCCAATTCTTGGGCGCGCGCTTCATTAATGGGAAGAAAATGAGCCATAACATACCATACAAGCTCCTTTTGTGTCACATTGCCGGAATCCAGCTATAATGATATGACTCTTCCCTGACAGAGAAAGACACTTCCCTAATTCATCAAAACCGGTACAACAATCGCTTTCTGCCCGCCCTTCATTGAGGACCGAGCTCTCGTCATATTTGATACCAAAGCTGGATAGCACATAAGAGCAGGTCATCATAATCGTCAGTCAGCTCACTTTTGCTCATAGAGGGTTGCCCTTGCTAGTGGGTTGGCTAGAGGGTGGGTGGTTGAGTGGGCTGGCTTGATTTCCTCTCCTTTGTCAGATTTTCTTTGTCACCTCGTTTCGTTTGACTTGAAACTATACAAATCAAGAGAGGGGCTGATCATTGCGTGAAACATCAAAGAAAGGAAATGGGTGATGCTTGGCTGGCTTCTTCGTTATTCCCTTCCTCGTTATGTGCCCCGGGTTATGCTTAAACAAACAGAATGCATAACGGGGTTGAGACTCACGGCACGTTTGGAGCAAATGACCCGCTGGGCGCGCGCGCGTATATGGCATGGGTTCAAGGGTTCCCTCCTACCTCGGTTGGATCAATGTCCCATCCACCTCGTTCTCGGTTGCTCCCGGCACTCTGGAGCAACGTTTGAACGCGCTCGCTTCGCGCCTATAGGCCGGCCTTTCCACCGCCCGTTTGAGCATCAGACTTGCTCCCGCTCTTCCTTTGAGTCAATAACACAAACAAGGTAGCCATTCCATCATGATGAGGGAATGTCCCATACCATGGGCCCCAAGTCGTAAGCGACAACATGCCCAATCAGTCATAGCCAACTCGTTTGCTTCTACCAAGCCCATCAACTTGAGTCTTCAACCAAGACTCCTTGTTCACTTGTGGCACCAATTGCATCACTAACTGGTCAAGTGCTCAGCCCGTCAAGGTCTCTGCCAGAAGCGTGCTGTTGCTTATCTGATCAAACTCAGGCAACTTGAGTTTCAGAGCAGATAGTGCCATCTTCAAACGTCAAAATGGGTGAGCCAAGTTTTGGGTCATAGGGTGGGAATTGATAGAATTCATAGAAGACTGAGCGTGAGAAACCCGATCCTTCTTCTATTGACAGTGCTAAAGTCAAGCAAAGCCTTGCCTCTTTCCTCCTGCCGAATCATAAGAGACATGACATCACATTACTGTCATGAATCAAAAGATTGGATTGTCGAGTCATAGGGGTGATGAGTGGAGCTCTCAGATAGCGAGCAAAGAGCAGAGCGATAATGCGGTGCTTCATCTTCGTCTCGCCTCTTTGCGCACCTTTCAGGCGAGACTTCATTGAGTGCCAATGGAGCTTGTTCCTTTCTAAGGCAGTCAGTGATGGTTGATTGCAAGAGCAGCGGAGGAAAATCAGTACGAGATAGAGCGGAGGAGAGTGAAGCAATGAAGGAAGACAGCGGGAGGTGGCGTCAAGGAAAGAGGAGAGCTATATAATATAGTAGTGAGACGAGACCGATCCCCCTCTCCGGCAATCTAAGCGAGACTTCCTTGAAATCTGTGGCAGCACCTATAGACCAATCGGGAGAGCGGGCGCACTCACTCTCACTTAGTACCTTTCGCATTCAAAAAAGAGACGATGCTGTCTTCGTATGGCGACTCAAAGGTGAAAGAATTTCAAAGATGTGAAATAATGAAGTGCATTGTCAGGAAGTAGTATCCCCCGCTTTGCGCCTTCATCCTCGCCTACTCTCCCGCGGGTCGAGACTCACTCAAGCTCTCCTTTCAGTCTCGTATCCCTACCGGGAACCTCGTCAGCCGCACGTGCGGTAGCGTGAATGGTGGTGCTTCAGCGCCAGAGAGCCATTGAAAGGTGGACTAGAAGGTCAGCTCGAATCAAAGTTCACGCCGCCCTGAACCTCCGGCTTCAAGCCTTGTTTCAGCAGCTCCCCTGCCAGCTGGAAAAAGGCACGCGCGGTGGAGCTGGTCAAAGGTTGTACCGAAGCAGCGCGCATTGAGTTTGTTCTCAAAGTTGCGCCTGTCATGTCATAGAAGAGGTCGACAAGTGCTCCATTTGTTGCCAGGATGAGTTGCGACGGATTGTCTTTTTCTGATAGACTCCCTGGCCGCTTCTTGTCGGAAGAATGAGGCGTGCTAGGAAGCATGCAAATGGCGCGCGCGCGCCTTGATCCTGTAGTTTTTCATCTTGAGGAGTGCTTCGGAAGAGATCTCCTGGCATGTTCGTTCTGATTCGTGCTGCTCTTATTCGCCTCTGTAGGCCCAACACAACAAACCCGGCCGGCTGCCCTGTTGCGATTGATGGACAAAAAAAGCTGATTCAGGCTTCCCCAATGAAGTCTCGCCTGAAAGGTGCGCAAAGAGGCGAGACGAAGATGAAGACTCGGCTAACTATTCGCGTGCGTGCTTTTGAGTTCACGGGGTTTGGGTGCTGCTTCAGTTTGAGACTTTGCAAACCTCGATAACTACCCAATGAGTCTCGCCCGGCAAGCGCGGGGAAAGGGGCGAGACGAATAGGAAGCCCCTTTGAATAAGAAGCTTCACTCTTGAGAAAAGACTCCCACTTCTCAACACGGAAGAATCAGACGAGTTCAATTCCACGCTGGAAGCCCCAGTTACTGATCTCAACTCCCTCTACTTTTTTCTGCAAAGATCCAATGAAGTCTCGCCTGAAAGGTGCGCAAAGAGGCGAGACGAATATGAAGCCTCACGTATGCTTTCTCTTCTCCAAGTTGCCCCTAGATATTAGGAGTCCGTAGCTTCAAGCTCGGATATTGAGAAGTTCGTTAAGGAAGAAGAGCAGGCGAGACAGATATTCAATGAACAGAGGAAGGAAGAAGTCAAGCAAGGGAGCTGTTGAGATGGTACGAATGAGTATATCATCCGTGGATCCATATGCTTTGTATAAGAAGGAACGCCCGCTGAGCCCGGCCCATAGAAGGAGCTGCTAGTAGGATGCACAGAGTACCTAGTCTCATATGAATGCCCAGAGTAGGCTGCCATTGAATGTGCTCTTGTCGCAATTGAATCAGCCCAGCCGTTGAGTCAATATCTGCTCTGGCTCTTGCCTCTGTTCATCTTGTCTTGCCGCTGCTTCACTATGAATACGAGTTGGAGTGGAGCTCGTGGGTCCATGACAGTACAGCTATTTCATCATCTCCTCCAAATGCCACGATCAAATAAGATCAGATCAGTGGGCAAAAAAGCAGCGGTACCGGTAGTGGTGTCATAGAAGTCAGCGCTGTTGTCGGACTCAATGCCCAGAGTCAACTGCTGGTGGTTCTTTGATGGCGAAGTTCATGAGATTTCTCCTAGATTCTATATCAGAAGTAAGAAGATGATACGAAAGGGCATGATTTCTTGGCTTCATCGACATCTGAGATTGATTTTGAAACCAATGGCAGATCTTCCTCAATAGGAACTGAACTTCACGCTGGCATGAGGAAAGCTTTGCTACTTCTCAGTGCATGAGGAATGAAAAGCGGAAAGACACTGATAGATGGATAAAAGACAAGAATGGAGTTCTTTGGACTCTCCCAAGAGCTTATGAGTTGACAAGAGCTGATATGCCAACAGCTGATTCAGGATTCAATTCCTTCATTCAAACCTGAACCCGAAAGAGTCAAGTCAAAAGTAGGAGGGGCGGGAAGGCGCGCATAGAGTCGACGCAGTCAAGCAGGAAATCCCGTAATCGACGGCAACCATGAAGACTAAACTGGTTGATCAACAAGACCCCTATCCGGCACCTCCAACTTGACCCTCAACGAAACACCTTGCAAAAGACACCCGGAAGTAGCCTTGTCCACGAACAGGGGCTTCCCAACCAAACTAGCAACTGATCACCGCCCCGGTCGAGCTGAACGTGGAGCGGACCTGTCCTATCAGTCGAGCAGATCAAGGCGTGACAGCGAGCGAAGAAGGCTTCCGCGTTTGGATCAAGGCGCGCGGCAAAGCTGAACTGCGCTCTCCCGACCAACTCCAGAGCGCTGAGCACCTCTCCTGCCGTGAGATTACGAGACTCACTCTCGTTCTCTCGACCATAGGAAAGAGTGCTCCGCACCTCGTTATGCATTCTGTTTGTTGCCCGCATAACCTGCCAGCATAACCTCAAGGTGGTCGACCCTTTGAGTGATGCTGCCCGGCGACATAACGCATAACGGCGCGCGCAAGGGCAAGGGTTTGCTCTCCTCGTGAGAGTGGGCTTCGCACCTCTCCTTTGAGTATCGTGTCCTTGCCTCGTGAGAGTGGGCTTCGCACCTCGTTCAAATGGTCGACCAATGCCGATGACAAGCAAGGCACCTCTCCGCCATATGTGACACCTTACGGACCCTCTCCCGAGTGGGCTTCGCACCTCTCATCACTGATCTTGCTCGCTTATCTTGCCTCCTCCGAGCCACGTACCTTATGGTACCTTCGACTTGACCAGAAAAGACGACCTAGTACCGATTGAGCTTCTGATCCTTGATCCTTCTATAACGGCCGGCGCTTGTCATATGCGGGCGAAACTACTGCTATATGTGAGAGGCTCGTAATACAATATCACGCCTCCGAGGTCCGCGCGTACTCCTCTTCTCCTGTTCTACAAATCTACAACTCTCTTGACTGAGTGAGACTCTCGATCTCAATCTAGAGCTCCGTCTCCCAACCATCATTCGCCAGTGGGAGATGGTCTTGCTGGCGTCAGGATAGGTTTCAAACGCCCTTATACCGCACCGCTGAGCCCCGCCCTTTCGATCCAAGGTTCTTCAACCAAAACTTCCTATCCGCCCAGAGTCTATTCTGACTCAACTGGTACTGTCATCCGCCGGCCAATAGACCAAAAGGCGCGCGCGGTGGAAGTAGGCTGATAGAGCCTGCCAGAGATATGGGTGAAAGATCTTTTGATAGACCTTGAACAAAGAACCTCTTCGCGAATTATATGACAAGGCACCAGTCTTGGATATCCGGGATTTTTGTCAAGAAACCTGAACCCCGGCGCATTCCAAGAAACTGGAGGTAGCGATTCGCCACACGCTCATCCGCGATGACAATGTCATCCCCGAGGAAGGAGTCAAACTCCTGGCCAGGATACTCTTGCTCAGCAGCATACCATACAATTGTATGATGTGCCAAAGCAAAGAGAGCCCGCCCAAGAGGAGTGAGATCTTCATGGCTGCCCGACAACAAACGACTTGACGATCGTCATCCTTACTCCATCCTTTCTTCCCGGCATAATTCAACCAAGAACGTAGAGGTTGCCAAAGCTGAGTTCACACTCGCAGAGGCAAACTAGTTGACAAATAGGGACTCCATAACATGACACAAAACCCAAGAAAACGATCAGTTGCTGCGGTTGACATACAAGAGAAGACACGGTAGACTTGCCACTCCGCCTTATCAATGGTGCGACCTGGTTCAAGGTACCATCTGTTCTGAGCCAACACAGTCATCAACCAGTCATGGACTGGCTTCAGTCAACGCTGGTTTCTTATCTGACCAATGGGTGCGGTGCCAAAGAGGATCCTCGGCGCGAGGGTTGGATCAAGGGTCAACCGTCTGTGTCAGATGGGGAACCAGTGGGGAGGAATCTACCAGGAGGAAGGAATCATCTTTTCAAACTCATGGGTTGGCGCAAGGGCTTCAACCATTTCGCCGTCTCAGTCGACCTATCCTCCAATATGATCCATTGATGCGCGCCTATCGGCCGGCACCTCGTCACCAATGGGGCGCGCGCCTTATTGGATATATCGTTCTGGTAGGCCATAACCACATTTGACTGACTTGTTCCTCCCTTGAGCTAATCAAAGAAAGGAGAAAAGCGAAAGCCCTGAACTCTATGACTCCATATATATCAGGACTTTGAGGCGCGAAGCGTAGATGAGAACGCATAATCAGGTCAGGACTGATTCTACAAATACAAAGCGGGGTCCAGGTCATTCCCAAATGCCAGCGGAATGGTCCAAACCGACGGGATATACCGCGCGTAAGAAAGAGGCAAGTTGTTGGCTCGTCAACAAAGTGTTTCAATGTGACTTCGGTATCACCAGGTTCGACAATGGTCGAGAAGGTCGACTTATCTATCTTCGACGCGGCAAGGTCTAATACCAGTAACTGAGAAGGCAGTTCAGTCTCACTTCTTTATGTCAGAGTCAGATATCTATGTGTATATACAGCGGATCTCTCATCTTTTCGGAGTATGATCGTGAGATCAAACGCAGGGAGGATTCTCGGGTATCCGTCACGGCATCGAGTGATAGGAAAGGCGTGGTGATTGTTTCAAGTAACCACCGTCACCTACTATAATACAAGAAAGCAGTGGTTGCGCACATTCTGACAGTCAATACGCCAGATACAGCCACCCTGATTTCCTCACTCCAATCCGAATGATTGCTTTGCGGCAGCAAATATGCAGATAGACATCGACCCTTCGTGAACCTGGAGTCTATAATGAGGATTGCCTTGACAAGCAAACCCAGCATTCTAGGCTTCTCAAACCCGCTGTCATTCCCGCCATCAATCACCTGTTTTCCATGTTTTGATTGAGTTTCTAGTTGAGAGTCAACTCAGAGGGTTGCCATGGTGAACCTCGACAAGTTGCCCGATCCGATCACAAAGTCACGGGCATTGTGTGGCACTCTCATGAAAGAGGAGCGATGCGGACTGCTGTATTTCAGCCGCAAAGCCGAAGGTTGCACTATACGCGCGCGCGGGATCAGCCGTGGTGGTGCTTTGACGCTCGCACTATCCTAAGAACCTTTCGATGATCAGAGTGCCCCTATAGATGCGCAAGGCGCGAAGCTGATCCTACCCGCCAAGCGAGCAGCAAGCTCGATATATATTGAGCTAGCGCGGTTTGAAGCCAGATACTGACAAAGCAGCGGCTAGGCGACGCTCATGGTTGTGTGCTCAAGGCGAGGATAAGATCGTCAACACTTCCAACATCTGGAGTCAGATCCTACCGTGGTAATCAAAACAAGCGGTTTTTTCCCAATGAGCAACTCTCATACGAGCTCCTGGATGAAGAGAACTAGCTCTCACCAATCGAGGGGCTGACTGACCCAGCGTTGTTTCGCAAGATGTCTTGGTCTGTCGTCCTCCTCATTATAGTCCTCCTAGAATCCAACGCATTTCGTCTCCATACATCCTGCCTTTGAACCTGAGTAGTCCTATGCATGGTTAGTACTATAGCTCCAATCATGGCTACTAATAGAATCAGACTAGGAAGCAAAAACCAGACGGAATAGTAGGTATAAAGTAAATTGCCCAATGTTTCCAAATTAGTCCAACTTTGTACCTTGGAGGCATGAACCGTATATCTCAGAGAGGTCGTCTTTCCGTGGGTTGGTAGTAATGGAATGGTTTCATTATCTAAAATGAAGAACATTTCCCACCAAAGGATCAGTCCAATAATACCACTCACTGGTAAATAGCGCAAGACTGATTCGTTGATCTCCTCCCTTTGAATATTGAACATCATCACCACGAATAGGAATGAAACGGCAATAGCTCCTATATGAACTACTGGGAAGATCATAGCGGAAAAGTCGAGACCTAATAAAAGAAGTAACCCAGAAGTGTCGCGAAAGACGGGGATAAGAAACAAAACGGAATGTACCGGATTTTGAGCACGTACAACCATCAAACCAGAGACCAAAGCAGGACTCGACAAAACGGAAAGTATCATGGTACGTCGTCCTTCTGGTGCCAACTTGAATGAGTCTTCTTGCTCCAGCATTCAAGTCGATCCATTACGACCAGCGCGGTTGTTCGTATTTCATTTGATTCTTTTCATGCACTAAGTTACTTTCGGAATCTCAAATCTGACTTCGATGTGTTAAGCATCGGGCCTTCGCTATTGACCAGTGCCCTGTCACGGATTTTTGTCCAAAAGCGGAGCTCCTTGAAGCAGCCGCTTCTTGCCTTGACCTTCCAGGTGTCGCACGAATCGGCTCTGTGTTCTTTTTTTTGAACTCGAAAACCTCCTCTCTTTGCTTATCTACGCGGCACTCTTTGGTTTGTTAGGACAGCTAGCATGAGCGTCTTCGTTCGTCGGATCGGAATGCCCTTCTTCTCAACTACATCCACAAGTGCAAAAGAATCGAAAGCTTTGCGCGCGCATTGTCTTATTCATTGCATTAGATACCTTGATCCCCTACCCCAATCCCGCCGCTAGCTGCAATCCAAACCTCACCTGTCCCATCTTGGCTCTCCTGCTCGACTCATTCATTGTCCCCTGCCATTGGCAGCATGAAGCAGCTGCATATGCGCGCAGAAATGACTACAAGTTTTGGGGTGGGGTTCTCGCCCGCTTCAGTGCGACCGAAATTGATTGTATATAGCAAATTGATTGTATATAAACGGTCGGCAGTTTGATTCAATCTCTCTTGCGTCCACATTTTCGTGCAAAAGACAGTTCTTTGTATGGAAGATTTTGATGTGATGTTCTGCTTTCTCTTCGAGAAAGTCATAAGCTTCCTCACTCATCTCTCTGTAAGGAGACACATTCAAAATGAATGAGAGTCGCGGTTCTGTTGTTCAAGCAGCATAAAGAATCAAATGAAAAAGTTCACACGGCACTTGCCCGCTCCATGATCTGCATTTCCTGAAGCTCGCGGCGGATTCCAGCGTCATCCCGAAGACTCACTGCTGTCTTTCATTGCCATTGAAAGCCCATTTCTGATCTGCTGTTCATATTCACCGGGTTGAGCTGTGGTGGTAGCCCATAAGCTAGTTGGGCTTCGAGGTTGCGTATACGGGAAAAGAGATCCTACTCCACGTCTGCATTTTTCGCACGAAAATGACTATTTGCATTTTCATCTGGGAAAGGCTTTTGTAGAATTCGTAGCTCAAACGAGCTCTCAGTCAAGTCTATGTTTCCCAAAGACGAGACAGATTGAATTAGGCCCGCCATGCCCCACGAGCCCGCCCAAATAGTCACATTATTTGCACTTCCGGCGAACCAAACAAAACCAAAGAAGGAAACGAAATGTTGCGCGCGAACCACTTCAGACACCCTTTTTCAAAAGTGTTCACAAAATGAGAAGGAAGACAGATGTATCAAACAATCACTAGGAAACCTTTCTTTTTCAATCTCAATACAAATGTGAATGGTTGTTCAGAAGATTGAGTGGAATTGAGCTGTTCGGCTGCCAAAAGTGGACAAGCTTTTCCTCCCACATTTCCGTCCTTTCAGAAACATTGCATTTTGCATGAAGAAACGTGCCGGAAACAATCAGGAGACGAGAGTGAGAGCCCAAAGACAGCGAAAGAAACTGTGAAGACCTTGAACAATTCTATCGCAATGGAGAAGCTGGTCACAATCTTTTGCGCGCGCAGAAAACCGTTCCACCCGCCGCATTGCTTTCATCATTGACAGCAACGATGTGTGATGTTCCTTCTCATTTCTTCCTGTCAGCCGCCACGCCCGGCACGACTTGATCATGGGCTCAATCACAACGGCTCATATTTGCTTGATTTTCGATGACAAGTCAAGGCTAGCCAAAAACAGGAACCACGAGGTCTCATTTGCCTCGTATATTCCAAATTATGCACGACATTCTGAGGAAAGAGAAAGAACGTGCCTATTCGCCAGCATCGCCCGAGTAGCCTTTAGGAAGATGACGCATTCTTTGATTCACGGATTGACATCTCATTGACGAGGTTGTGGTATCCACAGCTTCAAGAGTCTTTTTTGTGCCACCAATTCCTCTTTTTTTCGCCGAGGAGAACAGATATGTTCGGCTCGACCACTCTCAACGAGGTGCGAAGCGCTCGACCCAATGAGTCTCGCCTTAAAGGAAAGAGGCGAGACGAATGTGTTAGCTATGCGCTCCAGCTTGAGGGGACATAACGCATAACGAGGTGCGGAGCACTCTTTCCTATGGACGAGAGAACAAAGTGAGTCTCGAAAGAGAGCTAGGAGCCCCCAACCTCGGAGCGCTCTTTCCTATGGACGAGAGAACGAAGGCCAACCCACGCTATATGTGGGAAGCTCGCTTAAACCGACATCACCCCTTGCGCCTACCCTCGAGGCCTTTGCGCGCGCCGTTATGTGCCCCGTTATGCATTCTGTTTGTTGCCCGCATAACCTGCCCGCATCACTCAAAGGCTCGACCCGCTGCCACCTTTTGGGGTAGGCGAGGTTGGCGCAAGGGTGCCCTCGCCAACCCTCGGAGGCAAAGCTCACTTGAACGAAATACGAAGAGTGAACCACCGCCAGCTGCGCAGGCCGGTGGAGCTTCCACCTTCATATAGAAAGAAAACGAAAAAGAGCGCGCGCGCACATTTCCTTTCATCTAAGCTCCTGAGGTATGATGAAGAGTGGCCATCAGCAGCAGCTTCAGGTGGCACCTTGGGCGAGGCAGGATTCGAACCTTAGACGACTTGGCTTTCTTAAGGCGGCCGGATCTGATCATTTGATCTCCAAACTGGTGTGTGATGGAGGTTCATTTTGATCAAAGAGAACCTACTCGAGGTGCTGCTTCAATCTAGGGACTTCTGAAAGAATCAAATGAAAAAGCACTTTGCCGCTTGTCAGAACTGGGACTGACCTGCTGGAGTAGCTCAAAGTGAAGAGGGCTTGATCTTTTTTCGTGCGCTACTTTTGCGCTTTAGCGCGGCTTTGTCCTTCCGAATAGCTATAGTGGCAGGAGAACTGCCTACCGGGAAAGGAGCGGGCGGGGCAAACAAAGATAAGGAAGGAGCAAAGAACCACCAATTTCCAGCCTTGCTCTCCTCATACAAAGTTTGACCAGCTCCAACCGAGTCCCAGCGGCTCCGGAGCAGGTTGGGGCTGGAGGCCAGTAGTTTGAGTGGATTTCCTTTCTTCTTTTTCAGCTCCGACCCAGTTCTCATCTCTTTTTCTTCTGGGTCTACGAGCGAAAGCAAGACTCGACTCAAAGCGGAGAAGGTTGCGCACTTTTGTCCGTATCCGCGGGATGCTGCTACTTTTGTCATCAACCGGTCTTTATCCTCCCATATCTTCCCAATCCTCCGCTGTTCGAATATCAGCAAAAGAAAAGCTCCCTTGAGGCCAGAGCATCAGTTGTTGGAGCTGCTTTCATTGCTTGCGCTAGACACCAAAGGTCAGCGGTGACAGGGAGCAGCAGAGAATGTGTATGAAGTGGAACCAGAAGATGCTGGAGTTCGGCAGATTCCCACGCCTTACGCACCCGTTCGCCACTTTGTTCTCAATGATGTGATCCAATTCTCGCCTGAAAGCGTTCCGCGGGGAAAGGGGCGAGACGAATATGAAGAGGCAATGAACTGGAAGGTTTGAACACCCGTTGACTTGCACGCATGTCAGACTCCTTGGTCCGTGTTTCAAGCCAGGTCAGATCAAGCCCTCTGGAGCAATAGAGGGCGGGCGGGGCAAACAAAGATAGGGAAAGAAAGTCCAGACTGAGGAAGAAATGGAGGAAGGTCAGCACAATCATTCCTCAGGGGAAGACAACGGAAGGTGCTCCGCACGATACAAAACCAGCATCTGGGAGTTTGCTTGACGAGCCCGTCAAAATCATGCGACATCTTTCCTCCTGAAATTGCATCTTCAGTTCTTCAACTCGCACGGTCGCTAATGCCTGACTTTCTTTCTATTTCAAGCACGCACGCACGGAAAAAGCGTGTCAGCAGATTGCGTTGCACAATTTTTGGTTACGATTTTCAGCGCAAGAAAGGTGGCAGCGGATATGAGTCATTTTTTCAATAGAAACCTCTTGTCCGGAAAGCTATGGCAGCTAATCGAGCCGTAGAGAGAGAACGGGCCCCGTGGATTTTACATTGTTGGGAGCTGCTGCCAACCTCCAAGTCACATTTTGTCAAAGGTAGCACCCATTTGCGCGCGCGCATCAGTTGTACTACTGACTCAATTGTCTTTGGCTCATTTTGCAATTCACATGAGGATACCTTGAAACCAATGAAGTCTCGCCTGAAAGGTGCGCAAAGAGGCGAGACGAAGATGAAGAATCAAGAAGAGCTACTGGGTTTCCCGCCTAGCTATATTGCGAGCTTTGAAGATGTCAGAAGACTGATGACTACTCTCTGTCAACTTCGTCCTATACGACTCAATGGTACTGAACTGCAGGTTCCGACACTGGTAGGCGCCGGCATTGAAGGAAAGGGACAGCCAGATGATATTAGGTGAGTTTGATGTAGCAAAGTGGCCATGCCACAAGAAAGAGGCATCAAATCGCGAGTGAGACCGTCAGGTATCTGCTATGCTGCGGTTCCATGCTTGGGTCCATTCACTAATGCCCGATCTCGATAGGGAGATGTGAGTTGCTTGAGGTCCCCGCGCTTCTTGTCTAATCAGAATGATTCTCCACTTCGATTTCACCGTTATGCATTTCTTCCCCAACCCAAAAACAGATTGGACTTTCCCCCCCGCACCCATTTCGTCTGATCTTCCCAAGCAAGAACTGAGTGACGAAACAGGCTACCAGCAAGGAAAGATTCGATGATCCGATAACAAACAGTGGCGTCAGACCTCTTTCCATCCAGCACTTGCTCGAAAGCTTTGAGTGACGACTGTCGCACGAGAATCATGTTCCTAACGCAAACTGTGCCGGGCAATGAAGTCTCGCCTGAAAGGCAAAGAGGCGAGACGAAGATGAAGCGGCTTGAAATGTTGCGATCGGGCGGGATGGCTGGCTTCACGCGTGTGAGCTGGTTCGATGGTCGGTAGTAGGTCGATCATATGCGCTATATAGAGTGTCCGCTTGATCGACTGCGCTTTTGGTCTCACGTTGATCCTTTCACAGCGTCCGGTCCCTGTTCACAGATGTGAGTAGAAGGTGACCAATCCTCTCGATCCCAACCCAAAAGTATCCGCCGGTGCTTTCCATTGAGCGCTCAGTGCTGAATGAAATAGAAAAAAAAAGTGGTATTCAACGGTCGTTCCATCAAGAGGGCGGGCCTTCGGGACTGGATGAAAAAGCAGCTGTTTAGATGTCCGTCCGTGGCCCGAGCCGTAGATCGAGATGCACGTCAGTCAAAAAACAAACTGATACTCAGATCATAGTCACCGAGCTGACGATTGGCACTTGCTTGTAGAATGGAAAGGGAACAACTGCCTCGGTGCGGTGCCATACACCAACTGAAACGGAACCGGGCGTAGCCCGTCTGGCGAACTTGTACGAAAGGCGCGCGCGCGCAGTATATTGAAATTTTGGTTGTTTGAGTAGTCGAGCCGGACCAAGACTGTTCGTCTCAAAACTCAGGAGCTACTCAAAATGCGCGCTTATGACTGGGTATGTCACTGTGGTTTCACTGGTGAATCGAAAGATTGTTCGGCGGGTCTTCTTGGCTTTCAGTTGGTTGACGGACTCTACTTTTTTTTGTCATGCCAAAAGTATCGGCGGAATGAGAAGCTGGGCGAGGTGCGGAGCTCTCGACTAGAGGGAGAGGAGAACGAGAGGGAGTCTCGACCAGCGGGAGAGGAGAACAGAGTGAGTCTCGACTCAAGGGAGAGGAGAACTTGAATGAGATCAGGTCGTTTACGAAATGCGTACCTCGGTCACTTGTGATCTCTAATGGACAACAAAAGAGGCGCGCGCGACAATCCTCTCTACTCAGATTCATATCAACCGAGCGTCTTAGCCAACCTGGAACCCATTGCATCCCCGTGTCACATTTGCCACGCCACAATGAGAGGTTTCGTAGCCAATGAAGTCTCGCCTGAAAGGCAAAGAGGCGAGACGAAGATGAAGCTTTTGAGGTGTAATAGGACCAATCAAAGATCATCCCCCTCTACTCGCACGCCACGCCACATAGAATTGAAAACGTGAAAAGAGGTCTATGTGCCGAGGTGGCATAGAGCAACGGCCGCACGCATCAAAGAAGCTTTCCCAGCCGGCAGCCGCAACTCGGGGCGGCAGCGCCTTGCTTGAGTTGACATACATCACAGGAAGTTTTGATTGGAGTCAATCACGTTGGCACGGCACCATAGATAGACCTGCCAAACAATTCTTCCTTGCAGTAGCATCTGCACTGAACTACTGATTAGAAACACCCGTGAGGCGCGCCTTGATGCACCAACATACATCCAATGGCAGGCGAGTAATGCGTCAGTATTCACTATTCACAGAACTCCTTATTCCAATCCTCCATCCTGCAAACTACGGCTCCAAGTCAGATCAGAAAGTCAGAAGGAGCACCTTGATTACTGACTTTCTTACCTTCTATAGTGGCGCGCATTTGAAGAGGGTTTTGCGCGCGCGCTCATATTTGCTAGCAGACTGATTTTGTCATTTGAGAATTGGATGTTCAGCTGATATCGTATACAAGAACCGCACGCTACACAAGCCTGGTCTGGTTCCCCCCATCCCTAGAGGAGCCGTATGAGGCGGAAGCTCCACGTACGGTTTTGAAGCCGAGCCTTTCCAGCAATGGGGCCTAGGGACCGATATGATGATTGGTTTAGGTAGGGCGGCCGGCCTACTATGGGTACCTGTGGGTCTCCGCACGTGAGATTTCGTTCTTCTACTCGAAGAGCATCAAAGAGCATCGCAAAGGCGCTGCGCCTGTCATAGAACTCACCCTTTTGGAAAAGGGAACAATAGCATGTCAAAAAAACGAGGCGAGGGTTGACTTTTCTGCTCGTTCCTCGCGAGCCAGGTGCGCTTTTTGAGAGATGAGGCCTTTTGACGAAGCCAAGTGTCACAATTTCGGGCAACCAACCCCTGCAACTGATGAGAAGGGCGCGTACGTTGTCACACTCCCGGAAGTGCCACCATCGAAAGGTGCCTAGAGGACGGGCCAGACGCAACGGAGCGACGACCCGGGAGCGGATTCCCCACCGGCAGGGAGACAGGAGACGGCCATCTCGAAGCATATCACGACTGACAGGCAACACCGGCGAGACCCGAGAAGGCGCGCAACCAGATCGGGAGTCAGAGGATCCATAGTACCAGCTGCTTTCCGGACTGAATCTTCATCATTTGGGAAAGCGGGGGAAGGGATGATTTTCTGCTACGAACAAAAAAGCTCTGCACCGCAGATTGGACTCGGCACAACCTCCAGATACATCCAATATCAATGTGACATCTATGCGCGCCTCAAGATAGATATAGGTGCTCAACTCCGCGCTCTTCTTTGATTGGGACGAAAGAACGCGCGCGCTACTTTTTGTGGCAGCATGGCAGCTTGAGGCATTATCAAAAACTAGACTGCAAAGAAGAGTTCCTCTCTGCCTCCTGTGATTCAGTATGTATCTCAATGGCTTTCCCCTCTTTCATCAAAGGCGCGCGCCAATTATATGACAAGGTGCGCAGAAGAACCCTATTGAGCACCTATCCATATTTTGATCAAGATCAAAGACCAGGTTCCGAATCCTTGTCCCATTTCTTCATCTGACCGTCAGTACTGAATTGTAGCAGGTGATCTCATTTCTTTCGCGCCTCAAAAAGGTACCCCAAGTTTTTAAATGAGCAAAAATGCGAATCTCAATATGCAATACCAAAAGATGCTCTTTGCTGCTATTCTCTTCATTTGTGCATCAAGTTCAAAGAGAGTCTTAATCTACAATGAAGAAATGATAGTAGCAGGTTGTTTTTTAGGCTTTCTCATATTCAGTCGGAAAAGTTTAGGTCAAACTTTCCAAGCCACTCTCGACGGGAGAATCCAGTCTATTCAGGAAGAATTGCAGCAATTCTCCAATCCTAACGAAGTCCTTCTGGAGGAATCCAATGAAGAACAACGAGAACTGAGGATCAGCTTGCTCATTTGCGGCACCATAGTAGAATCATTACCAACAGCACGCTGTGCGCCTAAGTGCGAAAAGACAGTGCAAGCTTTGTTATGCCGAAACCTCAATGTTCAGTCAGAAACACTTCTCAATGCCATTTCTTCCCGTCGCATCCGTCTTCAAGATGATATAGTCACAGGGTTTCACTTTGGGGTCAGTGAAAGATTTGTCCCCGGATGTACGTTAAAAGCTTCTCTCATAGAACTCATTAGAGAGGGCTTGGTATCTTTCAAAAAAGCGCACCTTCAAAACAAGAGTGAGCTCTCTGGATCTCTTATGGAACCCAAGAAAGATGTGAGTGGTGAGTTAGGCAAGCTTTGTCGACATCTTTGACTCCGCATTGCGTGGAGCTTGGCTCTTTTTTGGCGCCTTACGGACCCTCGATTGACCCGTCGGCTGTCTCTGCCTTAGGCGAACTGCCTTTGAGGTCCTATTCTACTGAGGCATTCTGAGCCGGGGGAATGTCAATTCTGATTCAAGATAGACGCCCGTGGGCAATGCCATTGCCGATTGAAATGGCCTGACCCCCTCAAGTTGTATAGGAAAAACCACCTCTTTCAGAAGGAAGTCGCCCTGGCCCTTGAGTGATGCTTAGAAGAAAGCGCGCGCAAAAGAGGCGAAAGAAAGCTTTTTCGAACCTCCTACTAGTCACATCACACGGAGCTAGAAGAACAGCTTCAGAAAAAAAAGAAAGCTAACCGTTGAGGTCTTGGCTCGGGAGTTGGTTGAAAGAAAGTTGACTCTGTCGTCATTATCCATTTTTTGATGAAATGATCAATCATTTAATCACAAAATGGGGATATAATGACGATCATTTCTTTGACAAAGATTGCGAAAAATCCTCACCTCAACTTGTGTCTAGTCTCGATAAGAAGAGAGGAGGCATAACATATATGCGAGCAATAGAAGTGCGGAGAGGTGCTCAGCCCTCGTTATGCGTTATGTCGCATCAAAAACAGCATAACGGGGTCGAGCCGAACCCGAGTCTTCATCTTCGTCTCGCCTCTTTGCGCACCTTTCAGGCGAGAATTGGTATCAAGGGTGCCACTCGACCAACTCCAGAGCGCTCCGCACCTCTCCTACCGATATAACTAGCAAGGGCGGGCTCCCAGCTAGGCGCATTTGGTGGAACGCTCCGCACCTCTCCCAGCTAGGCGCATTTTGTGCTCCGCACCTCTCCTGCCGTGAGATTCTGGACTCACTCAAGTTCGGAGCACTTGAACCGCTGGGCGCGCGTATATGGCATGGGTGAAAGGTGAACCCTTGCTAGTTATGCTTGTATCGACATCACTGAAGTGGCGCTTCGCACCTCTAGCTACTTATCTTCCGAACATCTGTTCTCCGGGTCACCCTTGCTAGTTATGCGTTATGTCGCATCAAAAACAGCATCACTGCGGTTCAAGGGCTCGTGAGAGGCGCGCGCTTAAGAACACCTGGCGAATCTTTGACTCCTGTACGGGTAGGCCATCTGAAATGCGCGAACCTTCGCTTTCTCGAAGCCAGTCTATGAAGATTCTTCTTTTTCATATATGCAACTCCCCTCTGTCGGGAAGCATTGACTATTTCCTCAAATGAGGATTTCTCTAAGCTGGTACTCTTGCTTATACGCCCTTCCTCAGCTCCTTCCAGGATCCAACGAATAGCTAAGCTTTGTTGACGATCCCTGCCAATCAAAGAGGGGACATCATAAGTCGTACCTGCCATTTTGACTTTTGATACTTCGCATATTGGCTTGAGATTTTCTACAGCCTTCACCAGAAGTTCGATGACATCGCCTGAACTTCGAGCTGAGCGATGAAAAGTTTGATCAAAAATGGCACGAACTCTCCTTCTTTGACCGGAGATCATGCGAAAGTTGACCAACTTCTTGATCAATTCTTTTTTCTCCCCCGAACATTTCCCGATATAGCTCAAAATGTCACAGTAATTGGAAGGAGCTTTCGATGATACGAATTCCAACTCCGACAATTGATCAGAGCCATCCCTCATTTGCTTTTTTCTTTCTTCAACTTCCTGCTCTGTGAATTCAAACTCATTTGGATCTCTCTTATAGACACAATCAAGTTGTTCTACGAATTGAGTAGTCATAAGGTTGCGCTACATTTTCATTTCGTTCCTACCCCATTTTGGCACGCACATTGTGTGGGGATTGATTTGGTTGGCTGTTGGCCGTACAAAAGCATGGGAGAAAGATGGTTTGGTTTTTGATGTGAAGTAGAGAATCTCAAAGCACACACGGCACTTGCCCGCTTTAAGAACATGCCATATACGTGGTTGAGAGCATAGTCGTTGAGAGCAAAAAGAAGGAGAGGAGGAATTGGTCAACGAGCAGGCTTTTCCCCCCCGCTTGGGATCATAACAGGGAAAGGATGAAATGACAATCTTCTATCTGAGACTGGAAGTAGCGGCGTGGCTATGTTGTCCGTCTTGACGGGGTATGGCGTATAGTGGGGCTTGGAGGCTGACTCGACGCTTGGCAAGTGGAATTGAGCTGTTCGAAAAGGTCCGTCTTCTTTCAATACAAGAGTTGACTCTCGAGACTCTGATCTTGTGTATGAGATACCAATTCTCGCCTGAAAGGTGCGCAAAGAGGCGAGACGAATATGAAGACTCGCGGAGGCTGAATTCGTCTGGCACTGGAGCTAGTGGGGGATCTCCAGCGGTCATGCTGGCTCCTGCGGAAATGAAGTTGAAGCGGTGGCGAGCTACTTCCAAACTGGTGTGTGATGGAGGTTCATTTTGATGACAAAAAAAAAGCTCATTCTCCATTCTCCCTCTTTCTAATATACGCCGACAAAAGCTCGAGAAAGATCAAGGTTCCATGCGCGCGCAAAAGAGGACAGAGATTCTTGATCATCGCAGAAGAACAAGCTGACCCAACAGAATGTCGTACATCTAATCGAAAACACCCTTTTTTGGTGCGAGTGCCTTTGCAGGTTTGGATGGCAGGGCTTCCCTCGCTTCTTGATGAATGACTTCATTGCCTGTTTTGCAAAGCTGCTTGAAAAGTCAAAAGAGTGATACATGGATTCGCCCCCCGTATTTGCTTCAAGCTCTGGTCCCAATGAGACCTAGTACCGATTGAGCTTCCGCACTTGAACCGCTGGGCGCGCGCGCGTATATGGCATGGGTGAAAGCGTGATCCTGGGTAGGCGCAAGGGCTCCTTTGATTACTTTCGTTGAGAGCAAAAAGAGCGAGTGACAGCTATCGCCTATCGCCGTATCGAGTTTCTGACTTTATCCGGCAAGCCCTTCTGACGTCAAACGGAGGAAAAAGAAAGTTCAGGGCGCGCTATGGCTGACTTTTTCATCTTGTTGGGCTTCGATCCATTGTTTTTCGGTTCCTTGGTGTGGAGAGATGCCCTACCATAAAACAGAGAGCCCGTAGGCCTTGCAGATCAAAGAGCAACGTCATTCCCCCGGCAAGAGGAGGGTACTGAACGGAGGCATGATGGGTGCACCCGACTACTACGACTACATGCGCATGACGTGCAGTGGCTTAGAAGCAATCTCCCGAGGGACACACGCTTATACTACAAAGCGGGCGGCAGGTGCGAGCGGGAGAGACTCGCTAAAGCTCTACGAGGTCTATCTCGCTTTCGCTCTTTTCGTCTCCATTCTATAGCGCCTATAGCTAGCGCCTATAGCTAGCGCCGCGCAAATATCACTGAACTCACGCTTGCCTTGCGCTGTTATGCGTTATGTCGCCTGCCAGCATAACGGCAAAAGAAAAGAACCTCACCCGAGTCTTCATATTCGTCTCGCCTCTTTGCCTTTCAGGCGAGAATTGGTATCAAGTTCTCTCGACCATAGGAAAGAGCGCTTCGCACCTCTCCTTAGCTTATGTCGGGTGCCCGCGAGACTCACTCAAGTTCTCTCGACCATAGGAAAGAGCGCTCCGAGGTTGGCGCAAGGGCTCCTTTGAGTCGAGACTCACTTTGTTCTCTCGACCATAGGAAAGAGTGCTCCGCACCTCGTTATGCATTCTGTTTGTTGCCCGCATAACCTGCCCGCATCACTCAAGGTGGTCGAGCGCTTCGCACCTCGTGAGAGTGGGCTTCGCACCTCTCATCACTTCTATTGCGAGCCGCCTTGTTGGGTTCCTTGACCATCTTCCGAAAGAAGCGGATGAGAAAGCGGACTGCTCTATATTCAACCATGCCACAGTGACCTCCGAAGCGCTATAGACGAGACGAAATCCGGCAGCCAATTGCTGACTCTGAATAAGCAGCCCAGCAAGAAGCGGGGAGGGGTTGCGCGCGAGCCGAGTGACGTAGGTGCACAAGAGTACTTCGCGCCACAACCATCTCTTTTTTATGGGTTCTACGGACCGATGCCTGCTGCTTCATCTGGGGGAAAAGAATCATAGATATGCCGGTCATTATCAGGAAGAACCACCATAAAAATCTTCCTCGTGTATCATCTGTAGCAAAACTATGAACAGGAGCTAGCAATCCGGACCGTATTGAAAAGGTTCCTAAGACACAGCATGGAAGAGTCACAATATTCAGAAGCGAGGTCCAAGAATGAAGAAGGGGTAGAATGACTGAATGAATACAAGCTGTGGCGGAGACCCGAGGCATAAAAGAAGCATTTTCTACGGGATCCCGAAACCACCAGCCACCCCAACCTAATTCATGATGAGCCCACCAACTTCCTGGCGAGATGCCTACGGTTAAAAACAACCGACATGTCAAGATCCAAATTCTCATTGGTTCCTGGTCCTGATCAGAGACCACAGTGTTCGCGTCGGCGGTCCAATAAAGAGGCGAAGTGGACGTTCTAACCATGGAGAACGACACGCCATGGAGAACGACACTACAAGCCTGTTCCCTCCACGTGCCCCTCCGTGCTCCTGTCCAGAGCGAAGAAAAGGCGAAAAAGCGGCCTAGCCTAAGAAGCAGCATGAGCAGGCTTCGGTTCCAAGGCAACCACCGAGCAGGTGCGCATTTTTCGCCCACATCTTTGAATGATCGGGTCAAGAGCGAGCTTCTCCTCTGGGATCCGACGCATCCAGCAGAGCAAAGCAGCCTTCCATTCTTTTCGGCGGCATCCTTCCGCATTAGCGGCGAGTGGAGTGCCACAATCCCATTCAACATTTTGGATCTACATAAGCCAAAGCCTATAGCACTGGCTACCTCTCCGGCATAAATGCAAGGAGGATGTATGGATAATATGGGATCTTGTAGAACAGGATTCAATTCTGCAAGCGGTTCGGTACGAACGAAGAAATTTCGAACAAAAGGATCGGAACTCGCTGATAGGAAAAGAGAGAAAAACAAAGCAATGCCAAGAGCTCCGTCAATCCGCTGTTCATCGATCGACGAAGTTCTGACATCAGAGGGGCCAGGGAGGACGACTAGGGGCAATCGTTGTGGATGAGTTCTTTTTCCTTCTCGCGAACCACTGGGGCGCCCAGCGCCAAAAGGAGCAAAGCTCATTTTCGGATCAACATCAAAAAGGGCTGGTGATAAGAAAGGGGATGAAGCAAAAGTCTGGCTCCTTCGCGAACGAAGTTCAGAATCTACAAGAGTTCGTAGAACGAAGGGAGTGTACAACTGGGGCGCTGCCCCACTTTTTTGTTGGAGACTCCTAATGGAGTTCTTCAAGAAGTTCGAGACAAAGGAACAATTCCTTCTTTCCCTATGGCCTCTTCGTTTTGAGACATTATAGCTTTGGGGTCGACCCCGGTAACAAAGAAGGAATCCATAAAAGCTTGGGATCCGACACCATGATAAAATACTACCCTCATGATTAGACCATGTCCCTGAGATTTGATAAAAGAAAGGTGCCTCCGCGGTGAAGACGTTGGGAGGGGATAAGTTCTCCGGAATATGACAGAACGAAAGACCAAGGAAAGGAAGAAGAATGCACCAAAATGCAGGTGCTGCACCAAACGCAGGTGGTTCTTTCTTGTTGTAAGTGAATGCAACGAAAAGACCCGGAAATAACGAATAATGAGACAATTCCAAAAATGTCATTTCCAAATTGCACTTTTTTCCTTCCCATCATCCGGTAACCACAGGATGATCCACAAAAAAGGTGGCAGGATTCGAACCCGGCCCGCCCCCGCCCTGCTGGGTTGGGTGACCGTTTCCGCACCCCTCGTCGCCTCTGTACCCAAACAGATGCGCTGCGCTATCCATTGGTTGAGTATCCAGCAAGAGGAAAAAGGGGTGCCAAAAAGTCAGCCATAGCTGCCACCAGGTATTGGATTGAAGTTCTTTCTTCTTCTTTTGAGTTGCTTGCTGGCTCTGACATCTGCGATCAATTCGGTGTCGGGAGGGCCGACTCAGTCTGACAAGAAAAAGAAGCATCGCAAAGAGGAGATCTGACCAGAGGAGTTCCTCTTACTCTTCCAGCGTATATTCTCCAAACTCTGAAAAAGCGTAGTTCCCGCAATCAGACATCAGAGTTCAGCGCTCCCAAGAAGCCCAAGTGCCTAGCAAGAAGCGCGGACACTATGCGCACAAAAGATTGCACTTGCAAGAGAGTGAGTGCTGTAGTGAAGGCAAGCTCAGAAAGCAGTGACAGCCTATATAGATTCCAGCAGTAGCGCACGATAGTGAAAGCGTGTCTTCAATATGCTGTTCCAGTTCCACGGCCTGCCGTTGCCCAGATGCCAAGCTTAGCGACTTGAATTCTTCCTATTCGTCTCGCCCCTTTGCGCTTGCCGGGCGAGACTCATTGGGTGCGAAAAGAATTGGAATGATATATGTCGCTGCGCCAAAGATTCCGTAGCTGTCATACCAGAAACGTTCGGATCTCTGACTGAAAGAAGGGTCATATACAAAGATCAGACTCATGACATCATAGACATGAAAGAGAGAATCTTCAGCTTGAGTTGCGAGGGTTGGATCAAGGGCTCCCACATATAGCTCGTAGAGGTCTCGCTTCGCTCTTTTCGTCTCCATTCTATAGCGCCTATAGCGCCGCTAGCGCCGCGCAAATATCACTGAACTCACGCTTGCCTTGCGCTGTTATGCGTTATGTCGCCTGCCAGCATAACGGCAAAAGAAAAGAACCTCACGGCCGGCACGTTTGGAGCAAATGACCCGCTGGGCGCGCGCGCGTATATGGCATGGGTTCAAGGGTTCCCTCCTACCCGGCGCTTCGCACCTCGTGAGAGTGGCTTCAACGCGCCTCTCCTAGCTTCTCTTGCGACCAATGCCGATGACAAGCAAGACACCTCTCCTAGCTTCGGCTGACTTTGTCTCCTCTCCCGGGACAAGTACTCTCAGCAGGGCGGGGCGGAACCTACTCCTTCGAGCCTTCGCTTGCACAGATTGAGAGTGAATCCGCTGACTAACGTGCTTCGCTTGTGCCTTTGCAACATCCATTGTTTCTGACTATTTCGATTCAAAGGAAATGGGACCGGGAAGACATCCCACCACGGCAAGCTTGCTTTGTTCTCGCTCCGCTTGCTCCCACATGTCTTCTTCCCACTATAGTGAAAGATCTTTCACTTCACCATAGCAGGAACCCAACTCACCTTCTCGGCCAGTTACTCAAACCACTGGGGTCCCCTCCAGTTTCCGACCCCCCTCTCTAGCTGGGGTCCGTCGGGGGCGTTCCCTCCGGCGAAACCCAGACCTAACGAGAGATCTCTCTCCCTCCCTTTTGGGACATAGGTCACCGCTTTGTTTTCAACGGATGATTGAGCCCGACGCCTGTCGGTCGGCCCGGTCGCCCAGAGATGTGGTCTGGTCGAAAAAAAAAGCATCGACAGCCTACCCGCTTTCCTTTCGGTCAGCTGCCCCTCAACCGCGTGCCGGGGACTTCTTGGTCAATACCACTCACTGGAGAGATTCACTCCTCCGGGAACTTCCCCAATCCTACTACGCGCCTCTTTTCGGGGCTTCGCCTCCGCATATGACAAGCGCCTACCCAAGGTGTCACTAGAAGCGTCCGAACTGAACTAGTGCTCTCCTCGTGAGAGTGGTCGAGTGGCTTCAACGCGCGCGCCTCTCATCACTGATATGACCTTGCCTCGTGAGATTGGGCTTCGCACCTCGTGAGAGTGGGCTGGGCACCTCTCATCACTGATCTTGCTCGCTTCACTTTTGCGAGGATTGCCGGTTCAAGGGTGTCACAGTTGAGCTTCACTTTTGCTCTCCTCTCCTGGTTATATTACAAGCAGGATGCGCCCGTACTATATTACATTACGGGACTCTTGCTCATATCATCAAGATGTTTGTAATTTGATTGAAACGCCGCACCGCTTTTTTTGTTATTTGCTCCGATCTATGACCGGAAAACGCAAAGTATCCAAAGTTGACACTTTTGTCCGTAGACTCTTGGAGAAGGGCAAATTCCAGCCTCGAGTTGGACCATATCATCTATATCGGACTAGAAAGACGGTTTTTTTCTCACAGAAAGCGTGCCTGCTTGTATTATAAGGCGGGCGTATTTGAGTTTGAAATCAAGCTCTCGCCCATGGTTTCTTCGCTCGGTGGATTCCTCGTCAAGTGCCGGGGGTAGTGAACTTTCAGCTAAGAGTTCGGAGCCCTTGCGCCAACCCTCGCCCTCTGGCAGCACTATCAGCTCCGTAGCAGGTGGCACAGCGCGCTCACGACGGTCAGCGGGGAAAAGCTCAAGTGCGGGTCCGAAGATGGGGTAGGCTCCACCAAGCAACGGTAATCAAGTATGCGGGGCCGTTGCCACCACACCCCAAATAGGGCAATATCGCTCGAAGATGAGGACGAGACCCATTTGTCGTGTCAGCATGGACACAAAGTACAAAAGAATGATGAAGAGAGATTCTTTTGCAGCTGTGAGTTGCTCTTTTTCATCTTGGACAATTTGTCAAATCTTGTTCAAATCCAGATATCATAGTGTCAGGGTCAAAGTCAATCGACTCCAATAGATTAGAGCAGTCAAAGCGGATCTCTTTTGGTATATTCTTCTATAGACGTTGATCTCAATCTCATTAATCACATCTCCTCTGTGGTTTTTTTGCCCCATATTTTGATCTTCCTCTTCTTCGATCCGGAATTCCCAGCAAATCCTTCACTCCCCGAATACAATGGAACTTCACACCTGGTGAATCTTTGACTCTACCTCCTCTTATTAATACAACTCCATGTTCCTGTGAATTATGACCTTCGCCTGGAATGTGAGCAAATATATCATTTTTATTGCTTAAGCGTACTTTGGCAATCTTCCGTAGAGCGGAATTGGGTTTTTTTGGTGTCCTCGTTGGAACACGCAGGCATACTCCTTGCTTCTGGGGGCATTGATTCAAAGCTCGAGTACGGTCCGTTCGCCGTTTTGATCCTCTACCATGGCGAATCAATTGATTGGAGGTAGGCATCTATCGAAAATGTCCAATCTTTCTGGGGATCCGTTTCGGAAACAGAGAAATTCAAAAGAGACAAGGTTGAACCCCACTATGCTAATGAGAGGGCGGCGTAGGCCAAATGCCGCTTGCGATGCCAACTACAGATATATCAGCCTGTTTGAGCTGAATCTTCGTCTCGCCTCTTTGCCTTTCAGGCGAGACTTCATTGCTTCCAAAGGGCTTTTGTGTGTCGTGATGCTTTGTTTGACAAGGTCTTTGTTGATGATTGACAAAGGCGGAGGTTGGCTTTGGAAACGACACAGGGAGTTGACAAAAGAGAACAACACCACGCTTCTTCATTGATAGCTCAAGGGGCACTGTGAGTCATGCGCGCGCGCGCCTTTTGTCTATTCAGGCGAGCAGCCGCCCTTTGCCGTAGTCAAGGCTTGTCCAGTACCCTCGCTCCGAGAATCACAAAAAGGCGCGTTGCCGCATTTCTAATCAAGCAGTGATTCAGGACGGCTTCCCTCAGGTCAGGCTGGTGTCGCCACCTCTCCCAGGACCGGAATGATTATCCCTGCCCGATGGGTCTACATTCATCCCTGAATGTCGTCGGGTACTATTCACTTCCCCGACATTCTTGTCACCGTCACCTGTCATCCGCGCAGGTGTGTCCGCACCCCCTGGAGTGAACGAGAAAGAAAGGATTCCTCTGCGTGCGCAATCCCCCTGCCCTGAACTCACTTTCCCGTATGAGCATTCGGTACATGTAGAAGCGGTATATGTAGAAGGGAAGAGTGAAAGGGTCACCACTACTGAGGATTTCCCCTCTCATCGTCAGATGGTCGAGGGTTCGCCGCGATTCATTGCTGTGCTTACACCCCGTCTACCCTTCTCCGAAAGCTCCGCGGGACCACCTATCACTAGTCTTCGGCCGGGAGGGGTTTATTGCACAAAAAGGCTGGGACGCTGGCTCCCTATGCGCGCGGGAAGCCCAACGAATGTCAGATGCAAAGCCCCGCACCTCATTAAGATCATATTGGCATATTCGCCCAAAAAAAAAAGAGCAGACCCCATTGAAGACGAGAGTGAGGTACAACAAGACCATTTCCGTCCACCTTCTCACGGAGCCGTACGTGGACGTTACCGCTCATACAGCTCCCAGCCAGCAAGCAGTGGGATTTCCTCTACTATATATATAGAAGAAACAGAATGGAAGTGTGGATGAATCAACATCAAGCTGGCAGCCCGCCCGCATAGAGGAAGACGGTTTTGAAGAAGATGTCAGCGAAAACATGTGCGCATAAGAAGAGCATCCCCCTCAACCAGGCGCAAGGGCGCAAGGGCTCAATTCTTGCAACCTCAATCGCTCCCCAAACGCGCGCTCTCTTGGAGCTGAAAAAAGTGCAACCTTCACAGCCGAGTTGGTCCCCCGACGCGCCCCTGCAAGACTACAAACTGGGGCCTGAAAACTTGCTTGCTTGATACATAACCAATCTCTCTTTTCGGGGGAGAAGACAGAGAGCAATCATGCGTATACCGGCAGGAAGCGAACTCTCCCCTCAAGCAGGTTCTCAGACCTGCCAGGCTTTGATGGGAAGAAGCTCCATCCCCTGACGTTCTTGATGCGCGGCTGAAGTAGCAGCCCTGGCACATTCCCCTATTCAAAAAACTGCTGCAATAGGCTAGTCAGACATGGCCTAATTCACACTTGAAGGAAATGATCCCAATCGGGCGGGCATTCATCCGCTTGGGTGCAAAGACAAGGAGGTTGGAGGGGGTAGGTATCTTTGGAAATCCCTCGCAGGGCAAGATAGAAATTGATGCCGGGTTATTGGAAAAGCAAGCGCCCGCCTTTATGACAAATTGAGACTTTCTCTTTGATGATTGGCCTTCCATTCAAGGTAGCGCTTTTTCGTGCGTGCTTGAAATAGAAAGCTCATGAGAGTTCAGTCCTCGAGGGTAGGCCCACCCTCGCCACTCATGAGAGTGGTCGAGTGCAAAGGTCGAGCTTCACTTTTGCTCTACGCATTTCCCTCAAGTCAGACTACAATAGAAGGCGGGCGCGGGGTGTAGAAGGGGAAACGAGCAAAAGGTCGAGTGTCCCTCCTGCGATAGCTTCCCGAGGGGGTGTTATATTACGCGAGCCGAACTGGAGTTCCCCGAGGGGGGCCTTGATGCCACTAATCTTGCTCGCCTATCTTGCCGGAGGATCACCCTTGAACCCATGCCATATACGCGCGCCCAGCGGTGAAAGTCTTCTGACACCTCAAAAGCGAGCGGGCGCGAAGGTTCATGGGCGGTGAACCCTTCATCTTCGTCTCGCCTCTTTGCGCACCTTTCAGGCGAGAATTGGATCAAGGGCACACCCTGAGAGTCTCGACCACGTCCCACCGTTTTTCGAACCGGATCGCACGCAATGAGTCTCGCCCGGCAAGGGGAAAGGGGCGAGACGAATAGGAAGCCCGGCATTCCCTTTTTTGGGATGGCTAGGCCCCGGTTCCCAAGGTTAGGGTATTTTCTATATTGAGCCTACTCAGATCAGCCCCCAAGCCGTTGATTCTCTTTTGTCCGTAGATTCTTGCGGCTTCCTGCAATCTTCGCATTTCCTGCTGAGATCCCAAGTCTCCAAGTGGGCCCTCTTGGCCAACCACGACCATCGGCTTTTTAGAGAATCCCGCTCCTGTGTCGTAGGACTTGTAGCTCGGCAGTCCACCGGGTAGGTTTGTTGGTACTTCCTGTTTCGAGTGTCTTCTTGGATAGTTAGGGAGGCCCATAGGCGCGAGAT